TCAGCAAACTCATAAGCAGCTGGTGTCGGACTTCTTCCTCAAAGTTTAGACCCAGTTTAGGCTTTTCTTCTCGGTACCGTACCTGCTCTTTCTTCTCAACTTTTTTTGCGCCCTACTTTCCTATTAGGGACTTCGACGGATATAACACATATGCCTCACCGGGCAGAAAAGCACTTAGGGACTTTCCCGAATAGAAGTCATATCCCTTTACCGAAGACGTTATAACCCTTGGGCTCGCTGGGACTAATAGGCCTGCACCAGCCGATGTTTAGGGTTCTGGCCCAGCAAGAGGAAGAACTATGATGTCTGTTCCAGGGTCGGCTTAGAGTGAAGAAGGACTTTAGACTCTTTTTCCAGGGGACTCATAGAAAGCTCTGAAAGCAGGCACCCAACCCCAGCTTAGATGCTTATGTGGGATAAACTGTTGTTAATATGTCACCGCAGAGAGTTGAACCTGATATTCTTGACCTGACCCTCCTTCTCAAGCTTTTCCTCCGAGTAAACATTTAGTGACTTGGCCTCAGAGGTACTAAGCAGAGTTGGAGCCAGTGCCAGGGTCAGGAAGAAAGGCATTTCAAGCTGCTAGAACAAGGGCAGACAGTAGGGCACTGTAGACTTTTCTTCCCGGGACAGATCCCATAAAAAGGGTATACTCTGCTATGGTTGCACAGGAAGAACTATGCCTTGGTCTCCAAGGGGGAAGAAGGCAAGAAACTGGAACTCCTTTGACTGGGACTGGGACCCAAGGTACTACTTACTATGTGTTGGCCTCAGAGCAGGTTTACGGGGAGGTCGAAGAGCTTTGTGTTCGTATTACACAATTGGAAGCCCCTCAGCAAGAAAGAGGACAGTAAGAAAGTCAAGAGCAGACTTAGCCGGACCGATATAAAAGGATTCTCCTCCCTTAACATATGTTGGAGGGACTGCCGATCCAATTTCAAGAGACCCGGCCTCACTTTCATTACCATGCCTTTGCCCAAGTGACTTCGTATCTCACCTGACCCGGTCTCACATCCTTTAGTCGCTCAGAACACGAAGGACGGTCAAGCATGCTCTCGTGAAATCCCAACTTTCATCCGAGACTTCAAGGATAGGAATAAAGCAGCTATCAAGATCAAAGCCTTTTTCGCACAGCACAGGAGGGAAGTACGACCAGAGCCCAGGGAAAGACTTAAGCCAAGACTGATTCCTCCAAGAAAAGCTGTTAAAGCATCAACTTCTTCCTCCTTGTTCATATGATAGACACGTGCCCGAAGGGGAACTACTAGGCTTTGTTAGGACATTTAACATATATCTTTCCAGGACAGGACTTAAGTACCAGTTCCAGCAGCAACAACTAGTAAGGCCTATAAAGGCAAATTTTTGGACATAATTCTTCTCTTTTGTGAGGATTGAAGTGAAGGGCGCCCCATGGTCGGATGCGAGCCAAGCTAGTTAATCAAAAGCGAGTCTCCATTACGCGGTGATCTTTCCGCAAGTGGAGGTCCAGGCTCTAATCCAGTCTCTGATGGCGTAGTGGGCTAACTGACTGACCTAAAGGACTAGGCAGCTTCGGCTCCTATAACACAAGACCCGCATTCAATCAGAGAGGCTTTAACTCCCTCGTGAGAGGTGATTGCACCAGTAGCAAAAGAGATCTCAGGATAAATAGGTACCATATCATATGTATAACGAGAACGGACATGACACAGCAAGTTGCTAGTATAACTAGCTCACACAGGGGTCTGAAAGCTTTTCAGTCAAGGCTGGTCGGGGATCTGGAGAGGAAGAGGAAGTCCCTTTACTCTATTCCTTGGCAGGGGACGAAGGCAGCAGATTAAAAGAGGATAAGGGGGTGCCGCTAGCTTGAGTTATAAAAGAGGGTACTCTTACAAAGCAGAGCCCCTCGTCACGAGCTGGACTCGAACCAGCACCTCTGGGTAAAAAACATACCCAGCCGAACTACCTTTCATTCTGATCGTGACTTAAAAAAGAAAAAAGAGAAAGAACTGCGAGTTGGCGCCTACATAACGAATTGCTTGCTAACCAAGCCATTCTGGCTTTCCACTCACTCGATCGAGTCTGTTGGGGTATTCGATCTGTGCCCAGGGAGCAGCTTCACCTTCGCTTTCTCTCCTTCCCAGGCAGGATTATAGGTTGGTTATATTAGCCTCCCCCCCCACAATGTATTGACAGTTTCGAGGAGTAGGCTATAATAATCACTCTGAATGCCGAGTTGCTCCAGATTATTATAGATAGAAGCTAGCAATTCGACATCATCCCCAGGAACTAACGTGTTGATTGCGTCATAGGATCTCATCCCTGGTGGCAAGACCACATCATTCTCAGTGAACAGCGGAGTTATCACTTTTTCACTCAGCTGTTCCTTAATTGTGTTTGCGACTGATCCATTTACTCGATCCTGGTAGTTCTCTGTTGCTAAATTTCGCAGCCTGGCGACTCTCCAACTGGCTATTATTAAAATAAACGACGGTAAGGCAAGGCCGGAAATAAAATCAATTAGATAGTTAAGAACTTGATCTGACATGTTGCATTCTACTCGAATGTAAGAGAAATTCAAATGTTATAACTAGCATGAAAGTCGATCTATTACGACCGGAAAAAAAAAAAAAAAAAGTGTTATATTCTAATCTAACTAAAATATTCCATAAGATAAGCAATTTATAGAAATAGTTCGAGGTGCCCCTCATCTTAATGATATCCTTAGCCATTTTTCTTATAAAATGTATATGAACCTCATCGATATAGCGTGAGTGCATGCAACCCCCATCGGGAGACTTTAACTCGTCTTCCAATTCCTCCCAAAGAAAGGGAGTCTAAAAAAGAGAGAACAGCTTCATCGGGATTACGTTCGCGACATCTCGGGAGCAAATTTAGATGCCGATCAAGTTCCTCTTTCAAAACAAAAGGGAGAAACATTTCTTTTTCAGCTCCCTTATATGAAGATCCTTATTCTCAAAATTGAGTAGGTGAAACTATTGACCCTGGTTGGAAGCTGGCTCCAGGGTTTCGACTACTGGAACGGTGTATCGACACCAATCTCGATGAAGACATCCTCTCTTTCTTTAACGAAAAGAAAGAGGAGTTAGAGACCAAGCTGGGTCCTATCGATGTCCGCCGTCTCGACGAAGCAGAGATGGAGTCTTTAGATATAATGCTAAAATCTTTCCAAAAAGAGAAAGGCGCATCATTATTTTTGACTCAGATTGCTAGGGAATACTTCTTATGACTAAGAGAAAGCAGCTTTTCTCTTCTTCATTGGCTACTCATTTGTCTCGTAGAAAGAATTTGAGGCCCACTCATTCCAGCCAGCAGGGGATAAGGTGGGGAAGGGGAGAGTCGAGGTTTTCATGGTCCGGCGTTATCGGTGTGCTCATTCCGGATTTCTTTGTACCGCCCAGAAGGGCACGAGAAAAAAAAAAACGGATCCAATACCAAGACGTTAGAGAGAGAAGGCTAGCCTTATATACGCTATTTATCTAAGAAGCGCCCAAAGCTAGGAGCAAGAGAGAGAGAGGCTGGACGGTGAGGCAGATAAAGAGAGATAAAAAGCAGCATAAGCAAGGTTTCGAGTCGAATATTCAAAGCTTTTGAGTAAGTAAGATGGATAGATTTGGAAGCCTTTGAAAGAACTAGTTGCATAGATATAGATATGGAGAAAGTCGTTTCTCTTCAAAGGGAGGGTGATATGAGGGTTTTGAGAGCGGTTCTGACGTCGAACAGGTTACCCGCTTTAATAAAGCCACACTGGGCCCTCGGCTTCTTGATCCAATCTCCTTCTTTAAAAGAAAAGAAATAGGCACTTTTTTCACTATATATATATCGAGGTTTTTTTTTCCATTGCCTCAAAGACAAAACGCCGTCCGATCGCCAAATACCAGACTTCTTTCTTATTCTATGCAAGTAGTTCTTTCGATATGAGTTCCCTGGCGGTCTCACGCTTGTAGCTTAGGAAGAAGAACTACCTACCGAGGGCTTTACTTACACAAGGCCAGATATGAGTAGTCGTTGGAATTTTTTAATGTTTCTCCTCCGACTCATTGCATTGCTTTATCTGGCTGGAATGGCAGGGGAGCCGCATAGGGGGGTGCCCCAGTTTTATCATTCGCCTCAACATGGCAGGGGAGCCGCATAGGGGGATGCCAGTTTTATCATTCGCTTCAACATAAGAGATTACAGCTTTTTCTGTCTAAGGCAGACAAACGGGCTTTACATAGTTAACTTCCGGGATGACCTATGTTTGTTTGGAAGCAAAAGTATCTCTTATTCGACCAAAAGAAGGCATTCTCCTTTCTCAGCGTACGAAGAACTGAAAGCACATGGCACAGCTTATCACGGATTGGAGAAGCGATATATTGTATTAAATCAATTGATCATGCGACTAGCTAAAAGGTAGGAACGGCATCGGTCTTTCTCCCCAAATGGTACACAAGTGAGTTCGATTCTCATTCTACCTATTGTGCTTAAACTATTTTCGTCAATCCATACGGTACGCTCCTCCGTATCGTCAGTTGGTTTGAGCGGCCGACAGAAGGCTTTTTGCTGGCTTTTTAGTTCCTTTCGCTAGACCCCAGGGGACAGGCCATCGAAACTCCGTGTGCGAGGTCAGTGCTCTCGCTTTGAGGGATTCCTTCTTCACTACCATCCTCCACGACATAGATCCTTGCTTGCTGTCTTGACCGTAATGGGATCGAAGCACTGAGGCAAGGTGTTTCACTCATGTCTACTTCTAATGCGCACGAACCAGAGCTATCTCCCAAGAACCCCTTCCCTAGTCAAGAGGTACTGACCATTGGTTCTCTCGTGCCCCAGTTAACGATAGCCTCGGGTAGACTGCGGATCTTAGGTGAGACCTAGAGTGCAGCCAACTAAAGACCAAATCTATCGGAATAAAACTTCTACATCTGAGAAAAAATGTGTGACTAACTCAATTGATAAATGCCCTTCTTGTACGCTAACGCTCTAGGATGGCAGGGTTGGTAAAACTCTCCTTGATTGATGGTAGCATTGCTAGTTGCTTCAAGCTTTTTCTACTGTACGCATATTCCCCGTCTAGTGAGCCGAGAAATAAGGGCTTACTGAAAGCTCAACCCATGTAACTTATATTTCACCTGTTTGTTCTTCCTGACCAATTCCTCAGGAATCGATGTCAGTGTCTGACCATTTTACAGCTCCACGCATGCAAGGTCTTGCTGGCACTGAGTGCTAAACGCGCTACGACTTTTCCGTTGTTGATGATCGAAACTCTTGAGAGCTTCTCGTTACTTATAAAAAACTTTTTACTCGGAATTTGGCCTCATAGAGCTGTTCATTTTATGTCTGTTTAGATCAAGACTTTCAATCTGCATGTCTTCTTTATCACCACAAAATAGGGATGATCAAAATAACCTTTGAAATGAGGATGCGGTACCCCGAGATTGAAGAGATCGAATTCCTCCCGGGAACACACGAAACAAAGATATGAACTGGGTCAAATAGAAAGATCGGAAATTGAAAATTTACCTTTCCATTGTTATTTTTTACATTGAGGTCGGTAACGTTGGTGAATTAGGTTAAGATAGGGGTACGGAAAGAGAGGGATTCGAACCCTCGGTAAACAAAAGCCTACATAGCAGTTCCAATGCTACGCCTTGAACCACTCGGCCATCTCTCCTATATAATCTTATGATTATGACCCAAAAACCGCGAGTGAATAGCGAGTCATTCATATTCTTGCAGTAAAGGTACGGCCCAATCCATTAGAAATATAAAACTTTTCGTCAAAGAAAGATCTTCCTTCGAGGCTCGAGGAAAAAAAACAATTCTTCTTGTTACCATTAAAAACAAAAGAACTATTTCTATTCATGTTTGTCAAGACGGCGATCCCGTCATATTATGATATTTATACCGGATTTAAACCAATGAATTGGAACGAATCAACTACTCCCTTCCCCTCCCATCTTGCAGGTAGGAATGATGGATGCTGATTTCCAATTCTACTATATCGATTGTCTTTAGGGCCTACCTATCAAAGATGAATCTTGATAATGGGCAACAGGAAGAAATGGTGTTGATCCGTCCCCCCCCTAACTAGATTAAAAAAATAAGGGCTGGGGGTGGGCGCCGATAGGTTTGAATCATTTCAAATTCAATCAATACCTAAATTTTGAAGAGGGATGTGTATAAATTCAACAACCCGCCTTTGCTACTGGTGGTCCCTACAGCAAGGAGGAGAGGTAACGCGTGTACATGAAAGCAAGCAAAAGAGCAAAACGGCTTATGGCTTCTTGGATCTACTCGCCATCACTCCCACTTGAAGAGACAGTAGGAGATAGATCCATTCCTTCCATTACGACTGGGGCCTTATTTTTTTAATAAGGGAATGAAGCCTGATCCTTTATTTCTATTTTGATTGATCCCCGACCGGGTCTGAAGCCGCATAGATGATTAGCTATTGGAACGAGAATGAGGACGATGAACCTGGTCAGTAGGGACCCATGGATCTCCATCTCTTCCTCTCCCGATCTCCCTATGTTTGGTGGAGAGGAAAGTCGGACAAAGATGATCCTGTTGTAGCCTCCTTTTCTGATATAGGGGAGTGATAAAAAGTTCCATCCTTCATGAATGCATCAATTATCGTCCAGTCTAGTCGTCGGGGTTCATCTGGCAGTTCATTCGCCTCTTTTTCGGTATGATAAACTACAAGCTCTTTCATTGTGGGATATTTCTTATCCTAAGGAATAAGAATAATAGGTCGATCAAAGCACTCATCTCCATCTTCCAGCCTTTCCTCTCCTACCAAAGGTGCTTACTCCGGGCATATGAGTTCTAGGTAAATCAATCGGAGGAGAGAAAGCAGCAGAGAATCTTGCACCTCATCAGCACCAGACTCTTTCCAAACCTAAATACCAATCCTCCACTTCTCCCCCCTTTGAGAAAGAGGCTGGGCGAAAAAGTAAATTCGTGGTAACCCGCTAAGGTGGTTGTTCATTTGCGGGTTTCGATTGGATAGCATATTGACCCCTATCTTATACCTCTGGGCTGGGTGCGTGGAACTATTCCTTCCAATGAAAACTCCACGGAGAATATCGGTGACCTCTAGCTTGCACTTTTGCTGCCTTCTCAAGCATTGGATTCCTTTCCCCCGTCCAGGCACCCCATCAAGCACCTATATGTCATGAGTGACCCCAACTATCGCACCTCTTCTTCGATCGGAACCCATCCCCAACCTCTTCCCGGCAAGATAGGGCAATTCATCCCCCATTCCACTAGTTCTGATGCGTACTGCGCAAGAAGACGACTCTAGCCCGCTGAAAGCTTTGAACATTCTCCTTTCTCGGGTTCCTAGACCAACCAAGGGTTCTAGAGACAATTCCTTCTTCCTAGTCCAAGCTAGCTAAGGCAATAGCACCATCTTCTCTCTTTCATGACTTTCTGATACCCAAAAGTGACTGTTGACTTCCCTCCCTTTAGAGCTGGGAAATCAAAATCTCCAGTCGCATTCGATCTAGAGTAAAGCAGCCCCTCTTCCTTGTTCACAGAAACCATTTTATAAAGAGCAAAGAGAACAAGAGCAATCGCAGCTGAGTCAACTCTATCCATTCTTGTTCCAAGCTAAAAGCTTGAGGAAGAAGAGCTTATTCAACTCGAGGGTCAAAGAAGACCAAGGAAATCTCGATTCAACTACAAGCCCAGATTACTAATGGAAGGAAGAGCTTCTGGCTATCGAGAAAGCCCTGCTTGAAGAAAAGGCTACTGCCCTTAGTCCTACTGCCCTCCCGGCTCTGGAACAGGCTCTTGCTCTAGCTCCGCCCAATGCTCGGAATGGTGAATTGATCAATTCCGAAACTAGCCAACCCGAAAGCCAATCACGAACTGCTCGCTACTGGAACTGGCTAACAGAAAGAGCGGAAAGAAAGAGGGCATGTCTCACTAGCAAGACAAAAAGGGTGAGCGCCTAGCGCGCCCCCTTTATTACTAGGTTGGGCAAGCTTTCACAGAAAGAACACCTATGGCTTTTCACACTGAACTTCTCGCTTTTTCTATTAGGAAGAAGTGCTTCAAAAAAAAAGTTTCTGTTGCGGTGGATTACTCTTTAAAGCTTAGTAGGTAAGGCGCTGCTTATTGAAGGGGATGTTCTGGTCGAGGTCGAACAGTCAGAATGCATGAATGCAAAGACTAAATTAGCCTTGCTTGCTGAATCGACATGTAAAGGTAAAAAAAGGACCCGGGCCGGGATTTCTTCAAAGGACAGTACGACTGCTCCAAAAGACTAGCGCTTACCTGCTCCTATTGATTGAACAACTCGAATTCGAAATGAAGGCAAAGCGTAAATGAACTCGATCCAGTCTCGGTTCAGCTACTCTGCTCGTGCGATGGTCGATACGGGCCGGGCGCCACGAGACGAGGCTACTTCCATCCAAGGGAAAAGTGAAGTCCAAAGAGCAAACCAGGCAGAAACTTGATATGCTGGGAGGACCTCCCGGGGTTTCGTTTCCTATTCCATAATAAGCCCTACCTACTAGTACTAGGATCAGGGTTCGTGGTCAAGAATGGGCTGCTAAAGCCTTTTATTTGCCTTTCATGACGATGAATGATTAGTCTTCTCCCTTCTATTATTCATCACTAATTGATCCTGACTGTCAAGCTTTAACAGTATGGTCTTTGCTCCTTTGCTCTGGTTCTATCATTGATGATTCGGTAAATGACTTAGAGTTGCGTTCTTTTCATCGGATGGGAAGAATGGAATTACATATCCTATCAATGGTATCGCTCTTTTGATACCCAGTTCAGGTTCAGAGTGAAGACTTTGCCCGCCCTCTTTTTCCTGTCTTTCCAGGCAAGGAAGCAAGGCAGTGGCTGCTACGGATGAGGGAAAGCTTCTTCTTCTTTCTCTTTCTCGATGGTAATTGAATAGCTCCTCTTCGGTGCCTTAGGAATTGAATCAAGTAAGGGCAGCTGGAAGGAATGGGCTGTGAACCTGAGCTAATTCTTTTCTCTATTGTACCTGAACGGAATCCCCAACCTTCATCTCATCCTTATTTTATTATCCTTACTTTACTCGCGGCACACTGACTATATTCCGCAGAGGTTGGCAAGAGCTTATTTCACAGCTTCACAAGACTGAATTGAATTAGCCTCGGGGAACTGAACTACCGCTACGCCCTGGAACTCACACACAGAAGACCAAGGCAAGTCCACTCTCGATTCAGCATAAGCTTGGGATCTTTATTTCCTAAAATAAAGCATTTCCCTTGAAGCCAGGTCTTTCTTCTCTTCTTTAAAGCCTGGAGCTGGACTTCTTCTTCCTGACTCGATTCACAGTTTAATCATACTAAGCCAGAGCCCAACCAGGGTGAGAGAGATAGGAGAGTAGGGACGGGGAACCAATGTCACCAACTGAACTAGCTGTCTCGGATCTTTGAATAGACAGAGAGAGATGATCTTCCTGCGGCCCAAGAGCGTATTCGTTCAAAGAGCTAGCAATGACTTTCTTCCCACCCGGAAATCGTAGTAAGCCGGGAGAAAGACATTCATATTCACCCAGGCACGGGATAAAGGGAAAAAGAGAGCCGAGAGCCGGGAACGCAATCAAAAGAATTTCCCTCGAGCGGGGATGTGGTGCTGGGATCGTACTTACATCCCCCGAAAAGGTCAAATCCCTACGCAATTCGATCCATTTGTTTTGTTTCTTTGCACCAACAATGTAGCGGAATATGAAGCCTGCACTACAGGACTGAAGTTAGCTCTCAGCTTAGGTGCCAGGTGCATTAGATTAGAGTCACCGGTGACTCTCTTTTAGTAATTAGACAGGCTACCGGAGAATGGAAAGTCCGGGACCCGTTCCCTATCCGGAATTGCTTGAACGCCTAGCCCAAGGTGGTTTTAAGGAAATTGATTATAATCATGTCTCCCACGATAAAAACCGCAATGCAGACGCCCTAGCTATTCTTGCAGCCCTCACCCACGCTCCGAAACAGGGAGTGATCAAGTCTTTCGACGGCCTTCACTGAACCGGCAACCATTCAGTCGAGGAGGTGAACCAAGCAGAACATCTGCATGGGGCACCCTGGTTCACTGAGATTCTAAACTTCCTTGAAAAGGGATAATTCTCGGCCCAGGCCACTAAGAATGACGGGACACGATTAGGCGCCTTGCCACTCGCTATGTGATCTGCGGGGGGCGGCTCTAGAAGCGCTCTTTCAACCAGCTCCTGCTGCGCTGCCTAACTGAGTCCGAAGCAACACAACCAAGCCATGCACGATGCGGATTTCGGTGGTCATATAAAATAAAAGGATTCGCCATGGCAAAGAGAAGACTTCGGCAAGGGTACTATTGGCCGACCCTCGAATCAGATTGCAACGAACATGTGCGGAAATGCCACGCTTGCCAAGCTCATGCCCAATCCATCCGGGCCCCGGCCTCTCATTTGCATACCATTGCGCCACCACGGCCATTCGCTATGTGGGGATTGAACGTTATCGATCAGATTCATCCTAATAAAGCCTCTAATGGGCATAACTTCGTACTTGCAGCTACAGAATACTTCACGAAGTGGGTTGAAGCCGAGGCGCTAGCGAACGTGACAGCTAGGCAGCCGATTTCAAGAAACATCCTAGCAAGGTTCGGCCAGGGTGATCCTCACTGACAACGGGACGAATTTTCGGAGCCGACAGGTGATTTTTGCACACAATAGAAAATCGACCATCGCTTCTCGACCCCATATTACCCTATGGGCAACGGACAAGCCGAGGCCACCAACAAGACGCTCCTAAAGATGATCAAGAAGACAACCAAGAACGGCCGTGACTGGCACGACAGGCCCACTCTAGTACTTTGGGCCTACCGGACCAGTATACGCACGGCCACGGGGGCAACTCCCTTTTCACTGGTATACGGGATGGACCTCCCGGTAGAAGTCGAATTGGGATCTCTGCGCGTCTTGGCAGAAGATGACCTCCCAATGGCAGAAAAAAGGCAAGCCCGACTGGACTAGAGTTGTTGAATGAAAAAAGGCTCGCCGCCGCGTACCATATCAGGCCAGGCCTACCAACGACGGCAAAGAAAAGACTTCGGGAGCAACGTCTCCGAACGCACCTTCCAAGTAGGGGAATATTTAGCATGAAAGATTTTGATCAACCCGAAAGCTTGCGCTAAAATAAAATGGGAAGGACCCGTCAAGGAAAACCGGCCAGGGAACACCTATATAATATACTCCAGGACCTACGAGGAAATTCCTTGCGACGACCTATCAACGCGGCGCACCTCAGAAGAGACGGGTCAATCGAACCCGTGGTTGATCTCGCAGCACCACTCTCGAAGAAAGAAATGCAAGAAGAATCAGAGAAGAGACAGAAGAGAAAGGGGCCTGGTCTACCACGAAAGAGGCCTACCACGCCTTCGATCAGTCAGGCCAAAGAAAGCCTAAACCAACCGTCACGTCCTTTTTCATGTGCAGGGGATTCTTCCATTCTAGCAGTGGATTCAATAGCTGCCTATTCTTCCTAAGAAGGCATTCTTGCAGCAAGAGGGCATTCGAGAACAGTAAGAGCTGATTCGACGGGATGCTTACGACGAGTAGGCCCTTCGAGTTCATCTGCATCAGCTAATATCGAATCGCCTGTTGTGCCCCGAAAATGGGCTGTTGCGGGCTATCATTCATATTCATCTTAAGGCTTCAGTTACTTGCATCAACAGGAAAGTCATCAGTCCCCTATTCTTGAACAACCTATGATGATTCATTTCCTCTTAGATTACCCGTCTTTTTGGACAAAATGCCATTTCTATTAATAAATAGACTGATTCAATAGCATTGGACTAAATCGGGATAGCTTTAGAAAGCAGATACGGGATTAGACAGAGGAGCCCTTGATCCTCTTTGATTAACCAAACACCCTACCACTCACGAATACTTGTGATTGTTACGGGCGCAGAAAACAGTTCTTTGTTTATTTAAGGAAAGCGGAAAGAAAGTCATTTTCGCACTTTTTCTAAGACTAAAAACCTTTGAACTACTAGGAGTCGTAGTGTTCCTATCTTTCGTACTATTAAAAAAGGGGAGATGCATAATAGGTTGTTTAGAAGAAATGAATTGGTCCAATACGCGTAGTAGCATTCTTTTTTGGGCTGTAATTGTCGCTCTCGATCCTACAGCTTCTTGAGAGTAAGATCTAATTCCCCCTTTCATTGGGGGACAATGTAACGATGTTTTCCTAGGATTACTGAGGAAAGGTTTGGGGGGATGGTGCACCTTAACGAACCATGTCTCTCGGAAAAGCTTTCGACCACTGAACTTCTCGGAGAGGTATGGTTTGAGTCCTGGTGCGGAACTCTGTTCTCGAAAACCTTTGCCTGGCTTCGAATCTTAGCTTGAGTTGCCACGGGAACCTTAGCGCCGCGTGTGTGTTGTGGGAAGGTCCTCCAAGGAAGAGGCATAGAAAGAGTGAGAAACCTCAATCCAAGACATGAAAGCGGAATCACAACTGTGCTTAAATCCCTACTTCCACCGAATCCTCTCTTTGATGTTAATGCCGCTTAGAAGCATAGTCCTTACTTTACTGAAAGCAGGAAGCATCCAAAGCAATCTAACGGAATTAAAGAAAGCTAGAGTGTAGAGTGCAGTCGGAAGTCAACTAATTGACCATTAATACTGGAAATTAGCCTTCGTAAAGTCTTTCTATCACTCGTAAGGCCGACATTGAAGACATAGCCCTAGTTCTCAGGTAGAATATAGGGTATAGGGATGATAAGGCATCTGTCTCCTTGCAGGGAAGAGGTTTGATTGCTAATGAGATGAGTGGAAGAGCTGCTTTCGGTCGAGGTTTCTATATCTTAGAATTGATAGAAAGATTCAATATAGTCAAGAGCTCATACCCGTTATGATGCGAGATTTACCCGATATTGTGCGATTACCTTTTATTCCTTTCATTTTAAATGGGCCTTCTTAGTTCCCGTGCAAAGTAGTAGTTGATTAGCTGTCTTCGTTCATCGAGTAGGCGAATGTAAGGAAGTTTGCCTGAGTACGAGTAGAGGATTGGTTGATAGAGTGAGAAACCTCTCTCTGGTTGTGGGAAAGGCTCGTTGAGACCTTTACGCCGACATGAAATCGATTTGCTTTGGCTGGTAGCTGTGCCAAGGAAGAAGCTGTTCTTGTTCTCGAATCAGCAGTTTTCGCAATTGAAGAAGAACTAGTCCTACCTTTTTTGCTATGCCCTGAGGCATTCCTTTAGCAGGGCTACGCACCTTCCCGCATTCCTTACCTCTGTGTGTGATATGATGCCGATTCGCCGAGCATAATCCCCTCTTCGCAAGAAAAGGGCTAGGCTGCTGCTGGTCTTTCGTGAGCATCTTTCTTTGTAAGGATGCCAATTGCTATTGACTCCGCTGCTTGAGAATGCCCGGCTTTCAGGAAGAATTGGGAATACATCAGGGCAGGGACTTTTTAGACGCTCTTACACGGATCGGATATCGAACTCTTTTCTTTCACAGTGCCTATCTCGAGTGGCTTAAAAGCTCCAATCCTCGTATATAGAAGGAAGAGGAAAAACTCTTTGGCCGCATGAAGAGCGGAGCTGAACTTTTGTGACTAGCTGAAAATAATCATAGATAACGCCTTGCACGCCCACCTTCCCCGAAACTTTGGCTTAGTCTTCTTCGTTTTACTTTCTCCTTCGGGTAGGATGAAGGGCATCTGAACGTAACGCTTTCTATAGTACTCTCCCCTTTACTTTCAGTCTAATGCCAATTATGTGTATGTGATGTATTCTAATGAAATGATGTTAGCATATATAGCGTCAGATGTAATGAAAGTAGGGCTTTCTACGAAAGAGAAAGCGAAGAAGTATATGAAATCGAAGCGCATTGCAATCATCGATCATATAGAATGTGTGCCGCGTGTGATCAGTCTGCGCAAAGGCAGAATAGCGGATGGGTTTGTCTTGCCTCTATCTTCCCGGGACTCCTAGGGCTCTTTCAATTGGCCTTGTCTCGCTTAACTCGTCGAGTAGTGTCCCTAATCGAATGAGTGGCTACACGCTCTTTTCCCGAGGAGAGAATGTTTCATTCAACCAGTCAAATAGGCTAAACTCGCTCCCTAGCTTTCAATAGCGGCAGTGATTTTCTTTTGTCGGATGGAGCAGGGAAGAAAGGCTAGTTCGTCAAGTCAATTGAATCCTTCGGGCAGGCCGGGACAAAAAAGTCCGAAAAGAGGGGATTTGGCTGATCAGCCAGCCCTACTCGTCTTTGTCTACCCTGGTTCAAGTATAGCCCATACCCTTTCTAAGCCGAATAGTCTTTCTTGGACCGGAAGTCATACCATAGTAGAAGTGCAGCCCCCGTTGAGACAATAAGTTAGACATTGGTTCATAGGCTAAAGCCCCCTGACTCAAAGTCAGTGGAAGGGGAAGGGCTGCTTTCTTCGACCTCTAGCCATCACGCTCTTTTGGACCTGAAGAAGGGAATTAAACCGGCGAGTAGGGCTTGTGCCCATTAGTCTATGTCCTGCCCTAGTTAGAAAATACTATATCTCAGATAAAGGGAAAGAGGGAGTGCTTGCTGGTATTAAGAGAACTCTCCTCTCCCAAGACGAGGGATGCGCTTCCTAATTCATTTAGAAATTATAGGTTCATCGAAAGGTACAGTCAGGTGGAATCCCGTCCTGAAGCAAAGGATCTGTATTAGTCATCAAATCCAGGGTATGGTGGAGTAGTCCCAGTTTGCGAAGTCTCTCATCGCCTTGATTAAAGAGTGGTGGGTCAGGGAAGTTAAAAGGCTAGAGTAAGCAAGGTTCTTTCTCCCACGGGGAAGGTTGTCTTTTAAGCCAGTCTTCAGTCAGCCTAGGAGCCTTTGAGGAGTAGGGAAGGTGATAGCGTAAGATAGCGGACTGGCGCTAGAGCAAGAGTAAGGAAGTGCGATAGAGCTCTTTTCAGTCCCCTAGGATATTCGAAGTAGAGAGTCAGGTTACGTTCTAAGCAGCCGGCCAGCGCTCTAACCTATAACCGGTCTTGAGAGTGAGTAAGTTAACCCAGTAAGGGTAGAGTCCGCAAACCATCTAAGCCTGTACCCCGCTAGCAAGTAGTTAATAACTAAACCCCTGGGAGAATCAATAGAAGTATGGGAAGAGTAAGAAGAAGGTTATAAACCAGCTAACCTTCCAGCCAGCAAGGAAGACAGCATTGTAGGACTCAGTCCCTTGTTCTAGTGATAGAGATTGTCAGGTTCTAGCATAAGAAAGCAAGTCTATCCGTTCAAGTGGCCATTCTATCACTTCTGCACCCTCAGTAGCGTTTAAGGATTGGAATAAGGCAGTTTTCGGAAACTCACAACAAGCGCCGACCCAACGCCCGGCTAGAGGGCATCCAGCGGGCCCTGACTCATAAACATTCGGACTTCCTCATGAAATTAGAGAAGGACCTCATCACCTACTACAACCAATTACTTAGAGATGAGGAATTACACTGGTCCCCCGATCCCTGATGGGCCAAGGACCTCTGATTGGTTTAGATCGATTCTGCCGGTTCCGCCTTAGGAAGCAGGGGCTGCTTTCATTGCTTTCTTCATACATACGAGGTAGTTTCAACCACCCCACTCGGAAATAGGAAATCGCCCTTCTCAGACTAGTTCAAAACTAAGAGGACAGCTTTCAAAGCAAGAAGCAAGTGTTAGAATGGCTTGTGACAGAAAAGGAAGCTGTAGAAGTATCAATAGCAGTTGCAATAGGAGAAAGAAAGGCGTCAGGGGCGCGTCTGGTGCTATCGTATATAAGGGAAAGGTTTTGATTCCCTTTTCTTGCTTACTATCTTTTCCATCTAAGTAAGAGCAGGTTGAAGCTTATCTTATTTATAGTATAGGTAGTAGCTTAAGCGCAAAGAAGCTATCGACGAAGGGCAGGGAGCACACCAATTCCAAGAAAGTAATCTATCTTTTATTCTTCCAGTACTTGTGCATGCCCTGACCCCTATACTGTTTTGATAGTACGATCCCGGATTAACATTTTCCTAACCTCGTTCACTGGCTGAAGGCGCAGGCTTAAGAAGAATTGGGAATGAAATATCAACTCCTTAATAAGTCTACTCCTATCCTATTTTGTAGAAAGCTAGCCAAGGTTGTTAGCGACAATTGTTCAAAAAAAAATTCGAAGCGAAGATCAGGTATCTCCGTCGTAGTTATTAGTAAGAGTAAGAGTTTTATCCTCCTTTTGGTGCTCCTAGAGCAAAGCCCCGAGAACTAGGTTCGATTTCTTTATGTGCCCAGATAAAGGGTATAATTATGGCTTACCAATCTCGATGAAGAAAGACCCTCCATTTCGTTTGAGGAGATAATGATTTGTTAGGGCTAAAGAGAAAGTCTTTGGAACCGAAGTCAGTTGATGCCGAGAATAAAGATGTAGTCTTTCCTTATACTTATAAAAGGCTATAAGCTCTAAGTAGTAAGGCTACGTTTCGTAAGGCCGAGAAGAATCTATTTTTGAGTTTCCGTTCTAAGGCTCAAGACTAATAAATTAAACTATAACAATTCTTTTGCTTTTTCTTCACTTCCTGGCTTTCGAAGAGATGGAACCTCTCGACCCCTTTATTCGCCTCATCCCTTCTTATTCCGAGGAGATAGAGCGGGGTAGTGATATATGACTGATCATGATCATCTTGCTGCAAGAAAGCTTAGGAATGAATCTAATGGTAATGTCGGTCTATGCCCACTTGTAAGAAAGGATCACTGCTTAGGTAGCTGACCAAAAGCCAAAGGTAGGTGATTTCGGGATGGCCTTTGAGTCGAGTCTGATTAAAGGGACGACTCTTATTATTCGTGCCTAGGATTCAGAAAAATCCTTGTTTCGGCAAATGATGAAGCCTTTGATTCGGCGGATTCGAATTACCATGCCTCCATATCCCCCGATGTAGCTGACACTTACTTTGTTCAGTCTCTGAGGTCAGGACCTTTTGCTTATAACTTGGTTTTTGAGTATTCATAAGATGTCTTTCTTCGGATCGTTGGGTTACTTCGGAAAGTCAAATAGCAAGCTCCACACTAAAGCAGTTAGAAGCTGCGGGCGAGGTCAGCAAAGGTCACAAATAAGAAGAAGACACGAATTTCTGTTCTGGCACAGGGAACCCAGTCCTGCTTACGCGATGGTGTGCGTGGACGGAGGGCTAACAGGAATCTTCTTCGACCAGAAACCTTGGATCCCCTTGAGCAGAGTACTCTCAGCCTCTGTTTATCAGTTTACGAATGGCCCCCCAGGCCTAAGCGATGATGGCTCCGGGGTTCTTGGTCAATGATGTCGTTCACTTCTCACCTTCCAATTTGTACTGTAAAAGGAGGCCGTCAAAGGTAATTTTTTTGGGGGTTTACGAGAGGGCCTTTTCCCTTACTTCTCTTTCCTTCGCTTGGTGGACGAGTCAACGATAGAGCGAAAGAAATGACCATAGAGTACGACTCGCGAGAGCTCCTGCTGCCTCCGTGCCTAGAGAGCAGCCCCCAACAGATCAAAGGAATGAACGATGGTGCAAAACAAAATAGGAACCCTTTCTTTTCGGAAATCAATACGTGTACACCTTAGTCTTAGTACCGTCTAGCCGATGGAATTCCAAAAAGAGGCTTTAACTAATGAAGTAGGCTTTCGACAATGAGAGATGGTAAGCGCTACCTTTCCTTAGATGCCTTGAAAGTGCCTATTCTTTCGAGAAAGACTTTATAGAGTTCTGCAAGCCAGATTATCTCATAAAAGAAAGAGTGAACTATATATTATTATAATAATAAACAATGACTTCTTTCGCTCGGGACACTCAAACGAGAGAAACTTCCCTATCCCTAGCCGGGTACCTTCTTTCTGATAGAAGAAACTATCTCCTTTAATAAATTGAATTAGGCTTTCACCAGGAAGGTTTAAGCATCCTTTTTGCATCGGAAACAGAGAAAGAATCAATCTCCGAATCGCTTGCTAAACCGCCCTTTCACGGCACTAGGCTTTGACGTGAAAAGACCCGATCCCTTTCCTAGACTGGAATTCCTCTATTAAGATATATAGACATCAGTTTAAATTAAATAAGTTAGCCGTTAGGCTTCGAAGGGAATCTGGTTCATAAGTCCGCATTCAGCGATGGTATTGAACTTTAACGAGCTCGAGTCAACCTTTCTTATAAAAAGCTTTGTCTACACCCACCGGCTTCCTTCCCTATTTGCTGGAAAAGCGACTACATCCTCGGCTTAAGAATTAGTCTCGGTTGATTATGACTGGTCGTTCAATTGCAAGTTCTATTCCTTTTTCTCACTTGAAAGATGGGAAAGCCTTTTTAGCGTAGGAGAGCTCCTGACTTTCATGATCGCCTATCGCCTTTTTCCTACTTCATCTGCAGATCGGATTTGCGATAAGAGCAGTTTCTTCTATCACAGATTCGTCTTCCTCCCCCGGCAGGGGGCTGAACTCGAGTTAACTAACTGCAATATGCTAGACACTAGTCTTTCCATTTTCGGTTCTATTGTCTTTCGCATCGGCGATTCTTAAAAAGAGACTCTTCCTACTCCCATCGGCCAAGCTTCAATCTCTTAGAGCGGATGCGGCCACTGTAGATCATCCAAATGGGGACTCCTTTCTCTATTCTATGAGGCTGTTGGTTGATAGAACTCTGAGGTTCTGTGGTTAGGAGGTAGATCTTGTGCGAGCTAATGAATTCAAAGATGCGTATCCACACCTATCTCCATTGTCCGGCTAGTCTCAAGGGATCGGCTTAGGACTCAATCCATTTTTGAAGCCTTTTGAGAGCTGCTAGAAAGGAAGAATCCCACCCTACTGGTAGAGGACTTGCTTCAAAAAGAGGGCAAAAGGGATCCATCCTTAGATAGACGGGTGGAACTCACCGAGATCAATCATCAAGCCAGCTACCCATGGTCAAAGAGGAAGTTAACGGGAAGAAAACCATATCGCTGCTGACCCATGGGCTAATTCTTTCAAAAGAAAGACCAAGGGAGTGCAATGAAAGGGCCACTGCTGCGACTGAAGGTGACGACTAGCTATCTCGGATAGGATAGAGAGGCTTGATCGGTAACCACAGATTGAAAGGTCTTTTTCCACTGTCTGAAAGAGCCATTGATTCACACTGACCGCTATAGCGAAGAGAGAGGTTTTTGGTCTGCTCTTCCTAAATAGAGATTCAACCGGAGATGGGCAATTTGATTAGCTATCTTGCGCGAAGGGTGGAGCGTATGATAAGCGAGCGATCAGGGCTAACTCAAATAGAGAGCTCAGAGTCCTCTTGTTTTTGAGAGGTGGACCTTTCTTTAGGGCCCCTCCTTTGCCGGGTAGGGCGGCACAACGGATAAAGAATGGGTTAGAAGCACGATGGTTGAGAGCTCCTAATTGGGCTGCTATCTGCTGCGTAAATGGATAGAAAGGCATCCTAAGCAGGGCTGGCGGGAAAGTTGCATCTTGCTCAGGATGAGAGGGCTCCTTATGCCGGGAAGCACAGTTGAATGTGAGATCTATCCCCTTTTGAGGGTTGGCCTGATCAAAGTAATCGGGGATGTAGTAGCCCAAGCACCTACTGGGAGTAGCCTCGTCTTCGCTCAGTGATGGAATCAGTACATTCTGGGTCTCCACAATGGGTTTAAATTATCTGCTTTCTTCTGGCTGGATGGGTTTCCAAGGTCTTCGTTCGAAGGTATTAGATAAGATGGTTCGGGTCCAGGTTCATAGATTGCAGGAGATGGCTCTGCTGCGATAAAGGATGAAGGATAATCCGTAGGCAACTGGTTGTTACTAGAAGATGATAAAGATGCAGGCTGCTCTTTATTATTAGAAGAGCGAAGTGCAAGTGCTGGCTGCTCAATAGAGGGCTGCGACCCTGATTCCCTTGGGACTCTGACTCCCCCTGATGCACGGGAGGCGCAGGAAAAACCACTGGTGAAGAAGATCCAGAAGATGCTGATCCAATAGGCGCCTACTAAAATAAGTGGGAGGGAGTAGAAGAACTCGTGCTCATGGAAGGTAAGATGCCGGGCCGTCGAAAACGAGAAGAAGGATCAAAACATCGAAAGCCTTTCTGAGCCGAGGCATGCCCCCTTTAAAAAACATCTGTTTGCACGAGGTGCAAGCTTCTGACGTAGCTGGGCAGGTATATAAGCATAGCAAAAAAAGTATAATATTTTCATAATCAGGTGGCGATCCAAACAGGCACTGATATGGAGTAATGTCGCCAAGCACAGAGGAGGGCGGTTGATGATGATAAAGAAGGGCGCGGTCTTTATGGGAGTTGAAAAAGCGCTTTTTTTGACTTTCCGGTTGGATGAACGGGGAAATGAGCTTTCTAAAGTAAACTGAGCCGGCGGCAAATAGGACACCGGTGAGGAAGGTTGTTAGGCTTACCACTTAACAATCTTAGGTTCAGATAGAATCAAGTTTTCTTCTTTTCTTGATTTATCTCTTGAGCCCCGTGGCAAGCGTTCATGAGTCTCCTCACGTCGAGTAAGACTTCACTTCTCCCTATTCCTCAGTTGAGGCTGTGTAAACGTTGTTTTCCATCTAGATGAAGTATGTTTTTTGAGTTGATAATTTTTTTTTTCAAGGGCGAAAACGTTATTTTGCAGCTATATGAAACGTACTTTTTCGAGTTCAGATAGGATCTTCCCTAGTGAAAAGGTCTTTACGTTGTTTTGAAGCTATATGAGATGAAGTATCATTTTGTGTGGAAAGGGTACCTTGTTTTGACAACATAACTCCGAGGCAAAAGGAGAGTTTTCCTTCGAGAGAGTAATTCGCCCGCTGTTGATGTAACCGTACATTCCCCGGACCTGTGAAAGATGACATGAGTTTCCCTTCCTCGAGAATGGAGAGAATGAGTATTTGCTTGTGTCTAATTAGGGTACAATGTTTGTGTCTGAAAGGAGCAAAGCTTCTAGGAGCAGCTATTGGAATTGCTTATGCTTATGTCTTGAGCTCTCTGAAGAATTCTGTAGCCAGGAATCCTTTTCTTGTTAGGCCAGCTGAAATAAAATCCTTGGGCTAGTTGGCTAATCTGGAGCAAGCTTAATTATGAATCTGTTGAGTCTTCTGCGGCTCTAGTTCTTTGACTATAGACCAATGAAAAGAGGGCTCAGGCATAACATAAGGACGATATCGGAATGTCTGAATCCGAAGCTCCCGCCGATAGAATGAGAAGTGAAATCGAAGTTTCCCGGGCTTCTGTGACGGAGGTTTTCTTAGTCGACCTAATCAATCGATTCCCCTCGGCATAGTTGAAATTCAAGTCTTAGTTCTTCCCACTTGGATGAGCGGTGAATACCTTTCTAAAGTAAAGATTTGGCTCGGATGGATCCGGATAGGATATTTTCACGCCTTGGCGTCTGGTTAAGACTTCCCCCCCGTCCTTCTCCTTAGGCTGGTTGAACCTTGAGATAGAAGAGCAATATGGAGGGTTTCTCCTGAAAAAAAGTTGAAACCATTCGTTTCATATATACTTTCTTGTTGGTCTTCCGCGGCATCTTCAGAGGTCTAGGTCTTCTAGGATAGGAGAATCCTTTGGAAGAAAGAGCAGCGGCCAATGCTGGAACTAAGTGAATATTCTGTCTTTGAAATGGAAAGGGGAAAGCCAGCTAATTTGCCGAACCCCGACCTCTATCGTCTAGAGCCATCTATCCTTTCCTTGCTTCTGGCTCTTATGTAGCAGTAAGGGAAGGGTGGGCTGAATCTGCTTTCTTTGGTTCTAGAATATCGAAATTTTTAGATGGGAACGAAGAAAGTACAGCTCCTCTTGCTGATGTTGTAGATGATGCGTCAGCTAGTTGAAGCTCCAGGGGATTCCTTGGATAGCGATGTGGGATGCGTCAAGCCTCTACCAGGAGAGGTCCGTGCTTTCTAAATCTTTCACAGGATCTGGAATTTCTTTGTATTGTAACAGACGGGTAGGAGAAGGAGTCGAAATGATAGATGTGCGTAGTGACCTATCATATATGCTCCATGACTATGTCTTGGTCTTGGAAAACTAAATAGGCTCCGTCGAACCCCACCCATAGTACCTCGCGTACTTTTGCACTCAAGGCTCCGGAGTGGGCAAGAAGCTAGTTCGTGTGATAAAGATATAGAGATTGGGCTTTTGTGCCTTTATTCATCTCTCGAATCTTGGTCTCCTCGAGGACAGAAATGACGCATACGATAAATTGACTGAGATTCCTCCTCAAGATGCTATAAATTATTAGGAAATAACCACCGTAGTTGAGACGAGACGAAATAACCGTAGTAGCCTTTCTTCTTGTTAACTGAGTGAATGTGATCCTTTTATCTTTCGAATGAAGAAATGATCGTCTTGCTCTCATTCTAGTCAATTGAGAGAGCGAAAAAAACCCTTCTTTTTTACAGGGGTCGGGAACTCCTTTTATTCCCTCTGATCTATTCCCCATCCCGAGAAAAGTAGATGCTAAAACTGGGAATTATCTAAATACCTTCTAGTGACATGCTTCTAGTCAGACAAGGAATCATCGTTTGTTAATCTCTTATTATGACCTGGTTCCTTTTCAAAAAATAATAATGTATGTAACTAATCTCCTAACTAGAATAAAGGTTCATCGGAGTCTCTTGAACTTGAAGGAGTACCTTCTCTTATCTCTTAATCACGCTATCTTCTAGTTTTGTAAGAATCAATCATCGTAAGTAAAGTCAGCGGACTTCTCAATTTTGTACCAAAGCGAGAATTCGAGCTAAAGCTTTTCCCTCCACTCTACTCTGGTATTAGTTATAAGAGAGAGCCAAATTGCGAAAGCGTAAGAGAGAGTATATTCTGTCCAGCGCTTTCTTCAAGGCTAGAAGAGGGAGCCCGTGGGGATGGCTAATCTAATAAAAAATCTATCTTTCAAAATTGCCAAAACCTAAGCTCAGACTGGACTAACTGTAAAAATTCACAAAGAGATTTCTCCTAAGGACTTTCACTGGTTGTGAGCTTGATAGCCAAGCAATCTGAGTGGCTTTCGCTCCTGGTAAAATTTCTCTCCAAGATTTAGAATTTGAAGTCGATTTAGCAAGAGTCAGTCAGTGTGATGGAGTCTTGTAATGGTTCTATCTATCTTAGAATAAGTAAGACGGTACTCGAAATAGGCCCAGAAACTAGCCTTTATTTCTTCTAAGTAATGAAAGGAAGTGGAAACGAAAAGATGACACCCGATGGTTCTACCCCCTGCTCGGGGAAGTTGGTATGCTCAAAAGCTGCGACTTATCACTCGATATTCTATCTTCCTTCGCTTCCTTCGTTTTCACCATTTTTGACATAAGGGAGATGAAGTATCTTTTTAGTCTTCACACTAGATGGACACCATCCTTCCTTATCGTGGCGTCTTTGCTCTGTTCCGCGAAAGTACCTCCACTTAGTTCGGCTGCAAACTGCTCCTTAAACAGCCTGGGATGTAGTCTACCTTCTGCAACGGATTCCCTCAGTCTTTTTCCTATCCTATCTTTAACACGGGGGACTCCTATAAGATATAAGCTTTAACACAGGGAACTCCCGCATCTAAGACTCCTACCGTCTCTAGTTACCCGGTCATTCTCCTCTTACACCCTTTTTTACTTGGGAACTTGTATATCTATTAAAGTCAAAGTAAGGTTTTGCCGCTATACAAAACGTAGTTTTTTGACGTAGTAGCAGCGAAAGGAACTTAATTTTGTCACCGGGGAATTTACATTGAACTAAGGTAGTGTAAATTAGTTGGTGACAAATTCGAGCCTTGAGAGGGGAATTGAACCTTATGGTAGAGTAATACCGATACGGATTCCCTCAATTAGGGCTACTTTATTAGAAAGTTATATGGTCCCACCAGAACAAACCCGAAGTAGGGGATGCGAATGGAGGATTCCTATCATTGAAGTGAAACTGGATTGTCGGTCGGTCGGACCGACACAGGTGAACGCGTACTCAGCGTCCATCTAGAGTGAATTGTTCTAACTTGATTACAGTAAATACGAAATGATTGGTGGACCAAAAGATAGCAATCCGTCTCTCTTGCGTGCCCTATTTCTTTTCAAAAATCTGTAGTGGGGATAAGACAAGACGTCGATTAAGTCGGCAACTCTTCATAGTCGAAGTTCCCATCCCCTTTAGGTTTACGATAGATTCAGGTCAAGCCCAGTCAATGGGGGTATACCCTTTTTCTTATCCCTTTCTCTTCTTTTATAGTGCCTGGCTCTTTCCGATCACTCCCCGAGGCTCCTCAACTGTGCACTTTCAATCCTACTTTCCTGCCGATCCGTGAATGAAGATTCTTCGATTGACGACAGCTTTTGTTGTTCGATCTTAAGTCTTTGCGTCCTTCATTCATGCGGCTTTTCTCCTTTGGAAGTGATGGGAATCTCTAGTATCCTCCCTATGCTATGGACTCTTCTTCTACTGGAAGGTTGGTTAGCTGGATCCGGATAACAGGAATAAGTAGAAAGGCTGGATGGCTGTACCTGCTTTAGTGACGGAATAAGGCGGCGACCTTTTTCTCATCTTGAGTCGATGCTTAAGACATGATAGTTGAAGGCTTTCTCCCTGCTTTCAGGGGCTTTTCGCCTGAACCAAATGAACGGGGCGCTCTTAGGTACCGCAGGTTGGGTGAAGACCGGGAATTTAATCCAGTAATTCAATTTTCCCCGAGACCTACTTCTTTCCTTCAAGAAGGGCTAAGAAGTACGAGACATCCGCAGTCCCCCTCCCTCTAATCTAACCATACATACCCTCTTGAAACCCAGCTCTTCGACCATGCTATGACTAGGGGCAATACCCTTAACCATTAGTCCCATACCCTCCCTTAGCCTTTCGCTTTCTGCCCTAGGTTGTGAACCCGACATGGTTTGCGTGATTTCATATGGGTTTTTCAAGTGAAGCAGGTGACATATATAAGATAGAGCGCGTGGATCTGTTCAAAAGAAGTAACCCACTAGGAGAGTCGCTTAGATAGTATGCCTCGACCGGAAGACAGTCTGTCTTTCCCACAGTGCAGTTGACGTAGGGGAGTCCAGTTTTTGATGAATGAGAAGGTGATCCCTAATCGCTGCTTTTGCTGTCCC